CGGTTAGAGGATACTTCATCAAACGATTGTACAAGGAGGATGCTAGTTTATAGAAAAGAAAGGATGAAAAATTTAACTAAAAATAAAATAAAGTTAAAGGTGTTTTTGAGTGTATCAGGAATTGACGTTGGAATTCGGTATGGATAAAAGATTTTCCTATCTTATACTATTCAATTCTTGACGATGAATCAATTTGTCAGATATTTTTATTCATGATATTGATCTGATTCGATTACATCAAGTGTAATTCATATTCATCCCATTGAATTTACAGACAAAAGATTTATCATCTCTATGGGATTAAATCCCGAGTTAGTGCGAATTAAAGAAAAATTAAAAACGAAATTATGGAAGTAAATATTCTCGCATTTATTGCTACTGCACTGTTCATTTTAGTTCCTACTGCTTTTTTACTTATAATATACGTAAAAACAATAAGTCAAAGTGATTAATTTTAATTAAACTTGTGACTTTTTAGTTCTTATCAATGATTGAAGAGAAGAAATAAAATAAAAAGGATTCCAATTTCGCGTTTTAAATGAAACGATCGAACTATACTCAGCAGTATTCTATGAGATACTAGATAGTGTGGTAGATAAAAATTTATCTACCATACTATCTAGTATCTAGTATTGTTATTATACTGTATAAAGTTTGTTGTATGAAGATACAGGTTAATTTAATATATATATATATTAATATTAATCGACATTATGATCTTCATATATGGAATTGATATATAGATATCAATTCCATATATAATGTACAGAGTGTTATGTTCTAATTCTATTTCTTTGCTTCATCTATTTCTATTTGATTTGTGTTGATTCCAATCAATCTGAAATAATCCCAAAGACAGCTTTTACTTTACGATTCTAATTCCTAGATTTCTGATTCTTTTTAATATGAATTCCGATATCCATTGAAAGAAAGATTCAAATCAATGAAAGAATAAGGGGATGTTTATAATATAATAAAATATGAGAAAATCAAGTAATCTTATTGTTAGCATTCCCACAAAGAAGTAATTGATTGAGCAGTTGACAGAGGATCTAGAGGTTCATGGGAACTTCTTCGGATTTCGAAATAAAAAAATTTTCAAATTTCATTTTGAAAGTTAAATAGTCAAATAAAAAAAAAGTATTTCCAGAACAGAACGATCTATAAAAAAAATTGATACAGTTTGATTCCTAAACTCAATTAGTAGTACTTCTAGAGTCCACTTCTTCCCCATACTACGAGTGAAAGGGAAAATGTAAAGACTACCATTAAAGCAGCCCAAGCGAGACTTACTATATCCATGTGAATTTTGTCCTCGATCTCTATGAAGGAATTTTTCAATTGATCTGAAATAATCCCAAAGACAGCTTTTACTTTACGATTCTAATTCCTAGATTTCTGATTCTTTTTAATATGAATTCCGATATCCATTGAAAGAAAGATTCAAATCAATGAAAGAATAAGGGGATGTTTATAATATAATAAAATATGAGAAAATCAAGTAATCTTATTGTTAGCATTCCCACAAAGAAGTAATTGATTGAGCAGTTGACAGAGGATCTAGAGGTTCATGGGAACTTCTTCGGATTTCGAAATAAAAAAATTTTCAAATTTCATTTTGAAAGTTAAATAGTCAAATAAAAAAAAAGTATTTCCAGAACAGAACGATCTATAAAAAAAATTGATACAGTTTGATTCCTAAACTCAATTAGTAGTACTTCTAGAGTCCACTTCTTCCCCATACTACGAGTGAAAGGGAAAATGTAAAGACTACCATTAAAGCAGCCCAAGCGAGACTTACTATATCCATGTGAATTTTGTCCTCGATCTCTATGAAGGAATTTTTCAATTATTGTTCACTAATAATAGTAGAATTTCCAGCGCATAGTCAAAAGGGGATTCTGATCCAACACTATTGTATTGATGAAACAATCCAATAAATCCAATTAGAACAGTTCTTATAATTATAAGATTTCTAGTAGAATCAGAAAACATTAAGCACAAGCAAAATACGCAGAGACAGCCTTTGAAGTAGCAGAAGTATCAAAGGAATGTTAATAATATGTCAGAAAAATAAGACCTATTCTCTCTTTTGTCACCTTTCATTTTCATTAAGTCAAAAAGAAAAAAATATAGAATCAAGATAGATCATTATATATCGAATACCCCTATTTTTTTTCTTTTTCATTTTTCCCATTTATTTGATATAAATTTTACCATATCCGATTGTCCCTATGAAATAATCGAAAGCGTCCTATTACGCTCTTGACTAGAGGTTATCGAAGGGGTAATATTTATTTTTGCACTTTAATTATGAACTTTATAGTTTATATAAAAATAAGTAAAAGTACATAAACTAAAAGTATATATAAGTACTTATATATATAAGTCAAAAAAAGCTAATTATCCATTCAATCAAATTACTATTGATTGAATGCCAGAGTACTCATAAACTTTCATGAGTATGTATACAAAGTTTCTTCTGTTCTTTCCACAACTA